AAATCCCAGGATCTAGAAATTCATTTCGTACAATTGAACCTTTTCAAACTGTTTCTTTTTGAGAACCAAAAAAACTTGTGCCAAAATAACAGATGCGAAGAAGAACAAAAGGCCTTGGACGCGCAATGGATCCTGAAGCACTATTTCTGCATCCCCCTGACCAAACCCTCCTACATTAGGATTGCTTGTTAATGGTTGATCAAGCTTGATCGATTCCCCCTCTGAAACAAGAAGTTCTGGCCCGGGAGGTATAATATCAATCACTTGGCGTCCATCCGACGTATCGACTATGGATATTTCATATCCCCCTTTTTCTTTACGTAGTATTTTTTTTACTATACCAGTTGACGTAGCATTATAGACCGTATTGTTACTCTTGCTACCATCAGGATAGATCTGTCCCCTTCCTCGGTTTCCCCCTACATATATGGGATATTTTAAGAAATGAACGTCTTTTTTCGTAGCGGGATCGGGGGAAAGAATGGGAAAGACAATTTCACTATATTTCTTACCGGGAACGGGGCCTATCACAAGAATATTTTTTTTATTGGGACGATAATTCTGAAAAGAGAGATTTCCTATCTTTTCTTTCAACTCAGGAGAAATACGGTCGGGCGGTGCTAATTCGAATCCCTCGGGCAAAATAAGAACAGCACCCACATTCAACCCTCCCTTTTTCCCATTAGCAAGAACTTGTTTCAGCTGCATATCATAAGGGATTCGAAGAACTGCTTCAAATACAGTATCAGGAAGCACTGCTTGGGGAACTTCAATATCTACAGGCTTATTAGCTAAATGGCAATTGGCACATACAATTCGTCCAGTTGCTTCCCGCGGGTTTTCATAACCCTGCTGCGCAAAAATGGGATATGCATTTGAAATAGATGTGCGAGTTATTACGTATATCATGATCGATACAGAAATCGATCGAATCATCTGTTCCTTTAACCAAGAAAAAGTATTTCTATTTTCCATGCCCAATCGCGGATCCCGGAATTTCTACAATAAATTAGATAGGTAGCTAAACAAATCTAGTTCCCTATACACGAGTCTGTTGTCATTCTACTGCAACAGTTGTACTGGAATGATGAATACCTTAAGCAGGTAGAAATAGAAAAAATTTTACTAAAAAAGAAAAAGGCTTTCTTTCTAAAGGAAGAAATATGCTAATTTGATTAATATTAGTATTAGAAAATCAAATGAGTGAGTTTATGCTTCACTAATTGAATGATAAATAACTACAAGTGAAGGAGATAGACGGTTTAAACAAAAAAAGACCCAAAATTTCAAACACGTGTCTAGAATCACAGGAAAACTACAAACAAAAATAGTGAAAATTAGCTCGTTAGGAGCCCATCCAAGATTGTTGTAGACCCAACGAATTAGTAGTTCCCAACCGCTGGTGGAGTGAAATCCAACAAAAAAATCAGTAACTAAAAGAATAAAAAAAGCTTTTATTGAGTCATTTAAGTTATAGAAAAATTCCTGAGCCCAAGAATTCAAAATGATAAGTTCTTCTTTACCCAGAAAAAAAGAACCACTTAGAATAGCCAAACAGATTATATTTGTTGAGAAATGCGAAATGATATGGAGATGATGCTCATTATCCATTTTGGCCAATTGTATTATTTCCCTGTGTATTCCTATAGGAAGTTTTTGTACATGTGTCTTCGGTTTCTCTTTTATTATTTCGTCCAAGAGAAAAAGTTCTTCTAATTCTATGAATCCTTCTAGAATCCTTTTCTCTTGAATATCCGTTAAGAAAGTTTCGGATTGCTTGGTATTCCACCAATTCTTAATCCAAAGTTCCAGACATTTGTTAAAAGAGAAAGAGATTCCCCAGGGCAAAAGTACGATAAATACAAGATATAGGAAAGAAGGCAATGCTTTCTTTTTTTTCATTTTTGATCTGTAAATTGAGTTGTTAATGAATCCGCTTCATTCGCCGACTCCATTTCATTCGCTGAATATATATATGATATTTCTTTTCTTTGAAGCAAAAATTCTATAACAAGGTTTGAGACCTTGTGTTTGTATCTATTTCTCTTTTTGTATACTAGTGGAATTTCATTGTATTGGGTTCTTTCTTAGATCTAAATGGGGTGGAATAGAGAAATAAAAAAAAGGTCCTTTATATAAAAATGGAAGAATATTATGCCATATATCTCACTTGGACAAAATAAATTAAAATCAAAGCAATTATTATTTTCTCTTATCCTCGTTTGTTCCTTCCTTTAGATAAATACTCGAAAATCCCCTTACAATTGCAAAAAATGGCAATTGGTACTCAAAATACTTCAATCGGTACGCGCAAGAAATAGGCCAATTCGGCAGCTTTTTGTTCAATTTCTCGTGGAGTAAAAAACATCTCATCAGTACGAGTCAAGGGAATGACCCCCTGGCCCCGGATTTCCATATAAAGGATACGACGAGGATAAAGACCCTCTTTAACCTGAATTCTAATTGATTGGATATCCCGCACAAGGAATCGAAGGAAGATGCGACGTTTTATTCCAGGGAATCCCCAACGAAAAATGCGCACTATTCCCTCTTTTCTATCAAATCGGTCATAACCACTGCCTACATTCCAAAAAATAGTGCACCACAAATAGGAGCTAATGAATAGGCCCGCGATTCCGTAGAAAGACATCACGACCCCCTGTGGAAAAAAAAGAATTTGTTGAGATGGAAGTACAGATATCATATTCTTACCAAGATAACTGGAAGCCCCAACCGCTAAGAATCCTAATGAACCTAGAAAAAGAATACAGGCCCAGAAAAAATTACCTCTTTTTCGAGAACCTTTTAGAAGTTCTATCCATATGTGTTCTGATCGCCAATTCATATTAGATATACTAAATCCAGTAGCGGTCAATTGAAATTGAGAGAATAAGCTAAATGATTTTGACTTTACTTTTTTTGATTCTGAAATAGCCCTCAGTAGCTAGTACTCCTGTGAAAGAATTGGTTAGATACATTGACTTTCTATTCAAAAAAAACTCGCTATACTCGGCTACGCATATGCATGCATTTATGCTCGTAGCCTATATCCGCATCCGTAGATTTTTTTTTTTTTCATTTGTGTGTAGAAAGAATTACATACCCTATCATATTATATTACTTACACAAAAAAATATCTGTATTATGATCCTGGAAATACATTAAAAAAATTGGCCCTGTCGTTTCTAGACAATCTTATTTTTCTGCACATAAAGAAATAAGGAAGCCATTGCAATTGCCGGAAATACTAAGCCTACTAAAGGCACGAAAATAGAGGGTAAGTTAAAATCCGTCATAGAATATGTGTCTAAATTCAAATTTACTATTTCTATCTATTCGAAATATATCTTAAGATTCTTATGATATAATTAAGTATATCTATTATAAGGAATATTGACTATTGTATTTTTTAGTTTACAAAATAAAGATTTTTTATAGAATACTTTTATAGATATAGAATACTCTTTTATAGATATAGAATACTTTAGTATTCTATATCTATAAAAAAAAAATGAATGGAATGGATAATAAGAAAATTGCAAAAAAGGGGCACTAATGAAAAATATTTGATTTTTCTTTTCCCATTCTCATCGCCTTTCTATCCTTCTAATCGAACTTGAAATTGGATTCAAAAGAAAGCTATTGTAAAAATAAAAAAAATACCTCTTTCAGAATACCCTTTAATTTAACCTTTAATTTTAATTTTCAAATTTTAAAGTAGAAATAGAATAGAATAACCAGTTGAAGGGTATTGATCATACGTCTGTAATGCATTGTATGTCCCAGAATAGGTCCCATTCTTCTACCCTTTCCGGGTAGTCGATGGCTATTCACAGCTACTACCTTAACACCAAAGAAGAGTTCGACCCAATGCTTTATTTCTGTCTTAGTGAATCCCGATTCGACATTAAAAGTATATTGATTCTTTCCCAATAAACGAAGACTCTTTTCTGTAAATACTGCGTATTTGATTCCATTATCGTACGATAATACTATATTTTTCTTTATATTTGTTTATTGTATTATACCTTTCTATATTCTAGATATATAGAATAGAAGAATCTCAATTTGTCAAGTCTCATGATCGTATCAAGATCTATTTAAATTCGGCTCAATCTTTTTTTAGAAAAAAAGATTGAGCCGAATTTAATTGCAATCAATTAATAAAGAAGAATTACTGCATTTCGTAACTGATTTTTTCTCTTTCTATTTTGCTTCTTTTTTATTTTATTTAGACCTTCTTTATATCTAGTTTTATCTACTTAATTAATCTATGGTATCCACCGGCTGGAACTCAAATTTGATCGCCTTCCATACTTCACAAGCTGCGGCTAGTTCAGGACTCCATTTGCAAGCTGCTTTGATAATTTCATTACCTTCACGAGCAAGATCGCGCCCTTCGTTACGAGCTTGTACACAGGCTTCTAAAGCCACACGATTAGCTGCTGCACCAGGTGCATTTCCCCAAGGATGTCCTAAAGTTCCTCCACCAAATTGTAATACGGAATCGTCTCCAAAGATTTCGGTCAGAGCTGGCATATGCCAAACATGAATACCCCCTGAAGCCACCGGTATAACACCTGGCATGGATACCCAGTCCTGAGTGAAAAAGACACCGCGAGAACGATCTTTTTCAATAAAATCATCACGCAATAAATCAACAAAACCTAAAGTCATTTCGCGTTCACCTTCTAACTTACCTACTACTGTACCGGAGTGGACATGATCTCCCCCCGACATACGCAATGCTTTAGCTAATACACGGAAATGTATACCATGATTTTTCTGTCTATCAATAACTGCATGCATTGCTCGGTGAATGTGAAGAAGTAGGCCGTTGTCGCGGCAATAATGAGACAAACTAGTATTTGCGGTGAATCCTCCAGTTAAGTAGTCATGCATTACAATAGGAACCCCTAATTCCCTTGCAAATACGGCTCTCTTCATCATTTCTTCGCATGTACCCGCAGTCGCATTCAAGTAATGCCCCTTGATTTCACCAGTTTCGGCTTGTGCTTTATAAATTGCTTCGGCACAAAAGACAAAACGGTCTCTCCAGCGCATAAATGGTTGTGAGTTTACGTTTTCATCATCTTTGGTAAAATCAAGTCCACCACGTAGACACTCATAACACGCTCTACCGTAATTTTTTGCGGATAATCCCAATTTTGGTTTAATAGTACATCCCAATAAAGGACGACCATACTTGTTCAACTTATCCCTTTCAACTTGGATACCGTGAGGCGGACCTTGGAAAGTTTTTGAATAAGTAGGGGGAATTCGTAGATCCTCCAAACGTAGAGCGCGTAAGGCTTTGAAACCAAATACGTTACCCACGATGGAAGTAAACATATTAGTAACAGAACCCTCTTCAAATAGGTCTAATGGATAAGCTACATAACAGATATATTGATCTGCCTCCCCAGGAACGGGTTCGATGTGATAGCATCGTCCTTTGTAACGATCAAGACTGGTAAGTCCATCAGTCCAAACAGTTGTCCATGTACCAGTAGAAGATTCCGCAGCTACTGCAGCCCCTGCTTCTTCAGGTGGAACCCCGGGCTGAGGAGTTACTCGGAATGCTGCCAAGATATCAGTATCCTTGGTTTCGTACTCCGGGGTGTAGTAAGTCAATTTATAATCCTTAACACCTGCTTTAAATCCAACACTTGCTTTAGTTTCTGTTTGTGGTGACATAAGTCCCTCCCTACAACTCATGAATTAAGAATTCTCACAACGACAAGGTCTACTCGATATGGATTAGGCGGAAATGAAACCTTTGCAAAAATCTAAAAAAAAAAAAAAGATATTCAATTAATATTAATATCAACTCATTAAATAAAAAAAAGAGTAGGCTTAAGTTAATGAATATGTTTGATTCATATATAATGCGTGCACCTTGTGTACGCTCTATCCTATAGGAATTCCACTATAGGAATTCGATAGGAATTGAGTTGTTGTTATGGTGAGTTATTGTTATGGTAAGTTAACACGGTTCGTTATTAAACCGTGGATTTGATTCACCAAATCCATCATTATTGTATACTCTTTGATAGATATAGCGCAACCCAAACCAATCCCTAATCCTTATTTTACAATTTGGAAAGTTCTTAATAGGCCCCTTTGATATTTTGAATCTAAATACCTAAATACTAAGAAAATTCTCTGTTGACAGCAATCTATGCTTCACAGTAGTATATATTTTGTATATCGAAGTCCTAGATAGGAAAGTAGAGTAGGCACAGATCCTTCATAAAAAGCGAAATTTATACGAAAAAATTGATTAAACTTTCCAACGGACTCATTCCATAAGTAAACGATTGAATGGGATTCGCTTGGGCAACGAAATCAAGTGCTAGTCCCCTTTTCTTTGCTATTGAATTAACTAATTCATTTCCTTTTGACTTTTGGATTTTTGGATATTTTTTTTGATTTGATTTGGCATTATTCAAAAAAAAAAAAAGAAAAATTTCGACAAATTCCTTTTTTTTTGAAAATTATGTGATAATTATGAGAACCAATCCTACTACTTCGCGTCCCGGGGTTTCCACAATTGAAGAAAAAAGCGCAGGGCGTATTGATCAAATTATTGGACCCGTGCTGGATATCACTTTTCCCCCGGGCAAGTTGCCTTATATTTATAACGCTTTGATAGTCAAGAGTCGAGACACTGCCGATAAGCAAATTAATGTGACTTGTGAGGTACAACAATTATTAGGAAATAATCGAGTTAGAGCTGTAGCTATGAGTGCTACAGACGGGTTGATGAGAGGAATGGAAGTGATTGACACGGGAGCTCCTCTCAGTGTTCCAGTCGGTGGAGCTACTCTCGGACGAATTTTTAACGTTCTTGGGGAGCCTATTGACAATTTGGGTCCTGTAGATACTAGTGCAACATTCCCTATTCATAGATCTGCGCCTGCCTTTATCGAGTTAGATACGAAATTATCTATCTTTGAAACAGGTATTAAGGTGGTCGATCTTTTAGCTCCTTATCGACGTGGAGGAAAAATCGGACTATTTGGGGGGGCAGGAGTAGGTAAAACAGTACTCATCATGGAATTAATCAATAACATTGCTAAAGCTCATGGAGGCGTATCCGTATTTGGCGGAGTAGGGGAACGGACTCGTGAAGGAAATGATCTTTATATGGAAATGAAAGAATCTGGAGTAATTAATGAAAAAAATATTGAGGAATCAAAGGTAGCTCTAGTCTATGGCCAAATGAATGAACCACCGGGAGCTCGTATGAGAGTTGGTTTAACTGCCCTAACTATGGCGGAATATTTCCGAGATGTTAATAAGCAAGACGTGCTTTTATTTATCGATAATATCTTTCGTTTTGTTCAAGCAGGATCGGAAGTATCCGCCTTATTAGGGAGAATGCCCTCCGCAGTGGGTTATCAACCTACCCTTAGTACAGAAATGGGTTCTTTGCAAGAAAGAATTGCTTCTACCAAAAAGGGATCCATAACTTCGATCCAAGCAGTTTATGTACCTGCGGACGATTTGACCGACCCTGCTCCTGCCACAACATTTGCACATTTGGACGCTACTACCGTACTTTCCAGAGGATTAGCTTCCAAGGGTATTTATCCCGCAGTAGATCCTTTAGATTCAACCTCAACTATGTTACAGCCTCGGATCGTTGGCAACGAACATTATGAAACTGCGCAAAGAGTTAAGGAAACTTTACAACGTTACAAAGAACTTCAGGACATTATCGCAATTCTTGGGTTGGATGAATTATCGGAGGAGGATCGTTTAACTGTAGCAAGAGCACGGAAAATAGAGCGGTTCTTATCACAACCGTTCTTTGTGGCAGAAGTTTTTACCGGTTCTCCAGGAAAGTATGTTGGTCTTGCAGAAACAATTAGGGGATTTCAACTAATCCTTTCCGGAGAATTAGACGGCCTACCCGAACAGGCTTTTTATTTGGTGGGGAATATCGATGAAGCTAGCACGAAAGCTATAAACTTAGAAGAGGAGAGCAAATTGACGAAATGAAATTAAATCTTTATGTACTGACTCCTAAACGAATTATTTGGGATTGTGAAGTGAAAGAAATCATTTTATCTACTAATAGTGGCCAAATTGGTGTATTACCAAACCACGCCCCCATTAACACAGCTGTAGATATGGGTCCTTTGAGAATACGCCTCCTCAACGACCAATGGTTAACGGCGGTTCTGTGGAGTGGTTTTGCGAGAATAGTTAATAATGAGATCATCATTTTAGGAAATGATGCAGAACTGGGTAGTGACATTGATCCAGAAGAAGCTCAACAGGCACTTGAAATAGCCGAAGCTCACTTGAGTAGAGCTGAGGGTACGAAAGAATTGGTTGAAGCGAAGCTAGCTCTCAGACGAGCTAGGATACGAGTCGAGGCTATCAATTGGATTCCCCCATCCAATTGAAGACAATCCAAAGGTTTCGTTGATACAAAGAAAAAGGAAAGAAGGGTAGAAAAAGTTATTAGATAGCAAAGCGAAGTAAGTCCAATGCTATCTAGTAATTTTTCTACCTACCTACCTACTATTGGATTTGAACCAATGACTCCCGCCGTATGAAAGCAATACTCTAACCACTGAGTTAAGTAGGCAATTTATCACCACAAAAGAAGCCCCATTACTTCGATCGATTATAGATCGAATCCTTTTTATAAGCAATACCGCTCCGTTATTGGTATGTTTATGTTATTTATTGGTATGTTTATGCTATATTTATTGGTATGTTTATGCTATATCGTAAACGGATCAAAGGGATATCCTCTGGCATTAGAAAATATTCATCTTGACAAGAAATTATCTATATGTTAAGATATCTCTGACAAGGGCTATAGCTCAGTTCGGTAGAGCAACTCGTTTACACGTGCGCCAATGCTTTTCAAGGGAACTTATTATGTAATGAACATAATTGACCTTATTGCAAAATCAATGTCTTACTTCATGGATTCGAAAGAATAGGAGAACAGTAGCCTGACAAACAGTTGGTTCAGTCCGATTCAGGTGCCAATTCAGGTGCTTAATCAAATGGAACCCCTATTGATTTGCTAGTTGATAAGGTAAATATCCAGCCCACTCAATGCTAGGCGTAATGAGGATAAGGGCCTCCAAAAAACTTCTTTTCGTTCTATGAACTTTAAGGTGTATGAAGTCTCATAGTAAACTCTTGCAGCGGAACGATAGAGACTCCATTTCATTTAGGTTGATTTAATTTAGGCCGGAGGCAGACCTAAGTCAAGGCAATCCTCCTTTGAAACACTTTGGTATTGCTCCTAGATAGATCAGAAGACAAATAATCAATCAGAGCACAGGGAGCCATCTCATTATCTTTCCATAAAGAAAAACTATGGCGGATTAACTGATCTTTACATCAGTTGATGAAAGAGCCCAATGCAGAAAAATGCATGTTGGGTCTTTGAAACAGTTCAAATCATTTCGATAATAATCTGTTTGATTTGTTTTACCGAGAAGGTCTACGGTTCGAATCCGTATAGCCCTAATATATACGTCTTTTTTTCCATTTTAGGATGGATATCTTATGTTTCCTTTAGTATAGTTTTCTTTTCCTTATTAGTACTCGTTTATAGACTCGACGGTCGATTGCACCATAGAATAGAGATAAAAGCATTACCCTAGGCTCATTCATCGAAAATCATAGAGACAGGAAAAGAAAAAAAAATTTGATCAAATCAATAGAAGGAAGGATCCCTTACCTGATTTGAATTCCATCCTCCTTCAAATAGGATATGCTCTAAGTACCTATACTTTCCTATAATGACTGCAACGATTTTCCCCATTTTGCGAATTTCTATTTTGTTTGAAGTATATTACTATATATACATTATCTAAACTATATATACATTATTTAAATCGATCCACTTTAACTAAAATAGAAAAAATCGAAAAAAAAGAAAGAGTAAATAATAAAACTGGATATTCTGTTTCATAATTCTGAAATAAAGTTCTTTTTTTTTTTTAGTATTACTCCTCATTAGGATGCATACATTAGTCATCCTATTTGAATTAGGTTCTAATCTAATTAGTAGTAAGTATTTTCTTTTTTATTTAATAGTCTCTGACTATCATTAAATAAAGGGTAGAGCAATTCTTTTTTCTAGAGATTATAGAGAAAGCGAGACAAAGTGAAGCGAAAGAGTTTTCTTTGTATAAGAATTAGGTCTATATCATATCTAAATAGAAGGGAAATCCAAAAGAAAGGAAGTGGGGATTCCATTGGATGAATCCTTAAGGAAGACATATCATAAAAGAAACAAAGGCTAAAGTAAGCGCTCTTTGCCTTTGGTTTGAGCAAAACGAAACGGATTCTTGTTTCACCGAGGAAAAGAGAGAAGTTCTGGATAAATTGACAATGTCAACTTGAATTGACTAATTCAGTTCCGCCTATTCCACATTAATGGGAGTACATTTATGTTTCTGCTTCACGAATATGATATTTTTTGGACATTTCTAATAATAGCAAGTCTTATTCCTATTTTTGTATTTTGGATTTCAGGACTTTTAGCTCCGGCTAGTAAAGGACCAGAGAAGCTTTCTAGTTATGAATCGGGTATAGAACCCATGGGGGGGGCTTGGTTACAATTCCGAATACGCTATTACATGTTTGCGCTAGTTTTTGTTGTTTTTGATGTGGAAACGGTCTTTCTCTACCCTTGGGCAATGAGTTTCGACGTATTGGGTTTATCCGTTTTTATCGAAGCTTTCATTTTTGTGCTTATCCTAGTTGTTGGTTTAGTTTATGCATGGCGAAAAGGAGCCTTGGAATGGTCTTAACTGAATATTCAGACAAAAAAAAAAAAGAAAGAAAAGATTCCATTGAGACAATTATGAGTTTGATTGAGTTTCCGTTACTCGACCAAACAAGTTCCAATTCCGTTATTTCAACTACACCAAACGATCTTTCGAATTGGTCAAGACTCTCCAGTTTATGGCCCCTTCTATATGGTACCAGTTGTTGTTTCATTGAATTTGCTTCATTAATAGGCTCACGATTCGACTTTGATCGTTATGGATTGGTACCAAGATCAAGTCCGAGGCAAGCGGACCTAATTTTAACAGCTGGTACGGTAACAATGAAAATGGCTCCATCTTTAGTGCGATTATATGAGCAAATGCCTGAACCGAAATACGTCATAGCTATGGGAGCCTGTACTATTACAGGGGGAATGTTTAGTACGGATTCCTATAGTACTGTTCGAGGAGTTGATAAGTTAATTCCTGTGGACGTCTACCTGCCGGGTTGCCCGCCTAAACCAGAGGCTGTTATAGATGCCTTAACAAAACTTCGTAAGAAGATAGCGCGAGAAATAGTTGAGGATCGAACTCTATGTCAAAGTCAAAAGAAAAATCGATCTTTTACTACCCGTCACAAGCTTTATGTTCGGCGCAGTATTCACACTGGAACTTACGAACAAGAATTGCTCTATCAATCACCATCCACTTTAGATATATCTTCTGAAACTTTTTTCAAATCCAAAAGTCCAGTATCTTCCTACAAATTAGTGAATTAGGAGGGGTTCTTTTGTGCAGAAAAAGAAAGAGCAGTGCAATCTTTCAAACTTGCATTTGAAATGTGAAATATTTATACAAAGGGGGAGAGATCAAGACAATGCAGCAGGGTTGGTTATCTAATTGGCTAGTCAAACATGACGTGGTTCATAGATCTTTGGGCTTCGATCACCGAGGAATAGAAACTTTACAAATAAAAGCGGGGGATTGGGATTCCATTGCTGTCATTTTATATGTATATGGTTACAATTATTTACGTTCCCAATGTGCTTATGACGTAGCACCTGGTGGATCTTTAGCTAGCGTGTATCATCTTACGAGAATACAGTATGGTATAGATAACCCAGAAGAAGTATGCATAAAAGTCTTTGCCCAAAAGGATAATCCTAGAATCCCGTCTGTCTTCTGGGTTTGGAGAAGTGCTGATTTTCAAGAACGCGAATCTTATGATATGGTGGGAATTTTTTATGATAATCATCCGCGTCTTAAACGTATCTTAATGCCTGAAAGTTGGATAGGCTGGCCCTTACGTAAGGACTATATAACCCCCAATTTCTATGAAATACAAGATGCTCATTGAATGATAATAAATTCATGTTCACTTATACAACACAACTTCAGATTTTATTCAAATCAAGGAATATTTTTACGTTCTGTTCCTAGACGAAACGAAATACTTATTATATTCTAATTAATTCCTATTATACAAAAAGGGCTTCATTTCGATTTTCCAATTTTGAAAATCAAATATTTGTTTCCTTCGTATGAACAGAAAAATACAATGACTCAAAGAAGTTCCTACCACGAACTTTGTACCGCGCGTATTACTTAGAACCACTAGGAAAGTAGGATAAGCAAGAATAAAAAAATATTCTTTGGAATAGCGGTATACAAAATTAATAAGAAATGCAAAAATGAAGAAAAGGGCACCCAATTTTACCTCTTTCTATACCATAAAGAAAGGAACCAAAGATTTTAACCCTTTTTCTAAAAAGAAAAAGAAGTGTTTACAGATTTATCTACTTACTCTATACTATCTAGATTATTAATGAATATGTACCCCAATCCATCTCAAGATATTTGTATCAATATCTATTCGGTGGATCCTTTTATTTTCTGTGCCAGGAACCAGATTTGAACTGGTGACACGAGGATTTTCAGTCCTCTGCTCTACCAACTGAGCTATCCTGACCCTTTTTTGTGCATCATCTTAGTAGAGTATTTGCATCTATGTCAATTAAAGGGACTAAAAAATAAATATAAAAATATAAATAAAGTATTCAAAATTTGGAAATGGGGAGGGATAGTCCTATGCATTGTGGATGGCTTACTTAATAATACTTAAAAATCGAATTAATAATCGAGATTCCTTGCCGATACTCTAATCTAATAAAAAAGAAACCATCTATTTAATGAATAGCATAAGATTCATTGGGTTCTCGTCGCACTCCTTTGTGAAAGAGTAGAATGAGAAAGCTAATGAATCTTAAACCCATTTATAAAAGTAAAAGAAAAAAAAAGGATAACTACTATGGTTAGGGAATAAAAGAGAAAGAGGGTTTGGGGATAGAGGGACTTGAACCCTCACGACTTATAAAGTCGACGGATTTTCCTTTTACTAGAAATTTCATTGTTGTCAGTATTGACATGTAGAATGGGACTCTCTCTTTATCCTCGTCCGATTAATCCACTTTTTTTAAGATCTCGAAAACAAAATAATGAATTGAAGGATTTGATTACTCAATATTCGATTGGAATGGATTCACAATAATTCTAAAAAAATTCAGAATTTTCTATTTCATAATCATTCCTAATTTCATTCAAAAAATAAAATAAGGAACCTATATTATGATATGGGTTCCGTGATTAATCGTTTGCTATGTCAGTATATATGCGTGTATATTAGATGTATAAAGCCCTTCTTTCTCTAATTTCGAAGAGGTTCCACTACCAACACAACGCAATTACTTCGATTCGTTAGAACAGCTTCCATTGAGTCTCTGCACCTATCCTTTTCTTTTGGGTTCTAGTTTGAGAACCACTTGTTTTTCCAAAAAGGGATTTGGCTCAGGATTGCCCATTTTTCATTCCAGGGTTTCTCTGAATTTGGAAGTTACCACTTAGCAGGTTTCCATACCAAGGCTCAATACAATCAAGTCCGTAGCGTCTACCGATTTCGCCATATCCCCATTTTCCTTTTCTTTGAAACCAGGATTCCTTGTATAATTTCATCCATCTCTTAGTTTTTTTTGAATCATTGAATTCATTATTCGACGTAGTCTAGCAGCTCATCTCTATTTGAGAGACCCCGCTCGCTTATTGCAATTCAGAATTGAATTGATTCTATCGTTGATATATTTGCAATTCAATCGGAATGAATATATCCAAAAGTTTTTCTCTATCCCGCCTCCCTCCCTCTTTTTTTAGAGTATTCAAAATCATACTATAACGCTTGATATTCATTCTTTTTTTTCTAATCAGAATTCGAAATTGGATTTGCTATGATTCTATCTTCTCCTTAGTGAACTATTTATCCTTAAATTATTAACAAAGAAAAAAAATATCTCAAAAATGTATATAATGATCGAATGAAAATGCCAAGAGATTCGCATTTTTTCTTTATTAATTCTTCATATATATTCTTCTTTTCTATGTATTAGATTATTCGTCCGAGCCATATCAAATTGAAAATATCTGAAATGAAATTCAATATAGAATTTGGAATAGATTCTATTAGAAAAATCGATTTGCGAATTAGAGAAATAAAAAGAAAGTTCAATAAATTCTATAATCCTATTTTAAATTCTATAATCCTATTTAATAATATCATTTAGTTAAGCATATCAAGCTAACTTTATCTTTTAAAAATTCTAGTATTTTTTTTTTTTTTTTGAGTGGAACTTCCAATTTCGAACTAGTTAATAACTAAGATTAATAATTAAGATCTGACATTTTACGGATTCCCTATATATATTTCTATTTGTTACACTATTTCTGTTATGTAAGCCCACTTAGCTCAGAGGTTAGAGCATCGCATTTGTAATGCGAGGGTCATCGGTTCAAATCCGATAGTCGGCTTTTTTCTCTATCGATGTTCCATGAACAAGAATTTCTCTTTTTCTCCGAATTAAACGGGGAATCCAGGGTCTATTATGTCGTTCTACCTTACAATTTTGCTAGATAAAAAGCATAAAAATAAATAATATTATATACAAAAAATCCAGATGTTAATGAAATTCCATTTTTTGTGGTACTTTTTTGTGGTACTTTAGTAGATTTTACTCTGTTTATCCTTTAGTTTAATTCAGTTTTAATTTCGATGTATTCTGTAATGTAAATAGAATGAAATTTATTGTGTAAAATGAAATTTCAATAAAATAAAAAAGGAGTCTTCATGTCCCGTTATCGAGGGCCTCGTTTAAAAAAAATACGCCGTCTGGGAGCTTTACCAGGACTCACTAGAAAAACGCCTAAATCCGGAAGTAATCAGAAAAAGAAATTCCATTCTGGGAAAAAAGAGCAATATCGTATTCGTCTTCAAGAAAAACAGAAATTGCGTTTTCATTATGGTCTGACAGAACGACAATTACTTAGATATGTACATATCGCTGGAAAAGCAAAAAGATCCACAGGTCAGGTTTTACTACAATTACTTGAAATGCGTTTGGATAATATCCTTTTTCGATTGGGTATGGCTTCAACCATTCCAGGGGCCCGGCAATTAGTTAACCATAGACATATTTTAGTTAATGGTCGTATAGTTGATATACCAAGTTTTCGTTGCAAACCCCGAGATATTATTACTACGAAAGATAACCAACGATCAAAATGTCTGGTTCAAAATTCTATTGCTTCATCCGATCCGGGCAAATTGCCAAAGCATTTGACGGTTGACACATTGCAATATAAAGGACTAGTAAAAAAAATTATAGATAGGAAGTGGGTTGGTCTCAAAATAAATGAGTTGTTAGTTGTAGAATATTATTCTCGCCAGACTTGAACTTAACGAAAAAAGGAAAGGTTCATAGAATTTTTTTCCCTTCCCCTTTCCCCGAACTAAATCGAACTAAGACTCTTAATTAATATTTTCCCGTTCACCTAGCGGAAATAGATTAACCCTAGGATCCTTTTTTCTTTTTTGTTATTTCCTCGATGTGTATTTTACATACCACAGTAATTTCCTATAGAGAATTTTTATTAAAAAAAAGGTATTATTGTTGGAATAAATTGTTATTTAATTTGCTACACTGTGATCGCTAACATTGATGAATTAAGAGAAACGGAAAGAGAGGGATTCGAACCCTCGGTAAACAAAAGTCTACATAGCAGTTCCAATGCTACGCCTTGAACCGCTCGGCCATCTCTCCTCCATAATCTTATTATTAAAAATAAACTGAGTGAATAGCGAGTTTTCGTATTCCTACAGTACAGGTACAGCCACAACGGCTCGGGGATTCCATGGCTCTATTGGAATGGAAAAATTACTTTTCATCTAAGTGGAAGGATCCAGTATTTTTTTACTAGGAATTCTGCTCCCTCGAAAAGTTTTTCTTTTGGGAAAACTCAAATAAAAAGAGAATGGAAGAATTCTTCTTATTCCATAAGAAAAAAATTTCCATAAGAAAATAAAGGAACCCTAGAATTCTATTTGCATAAGGTACGTTACGCCATACAATTTAAATATAAAAAAGGGTATGGGGCAATTAATGACTTTGAAAACGCGAAATAGCTGATGAGAGAAGTTGTTGTTGGGAAATAGGAAAGTCGAGAATAAAATACAGTCTTAGTCAAATATTTCGTATCTACTCTTGTCCAAACAGAAGGAAAAGGAGACAATTTGAGCTGAGCGGAAAATCCATACCTCTCTTATCCATTTAGAGCATATGGATCGATTTATAAGAATCGAATGTTTTGTTTTTATGTTATTTTGTGATAGAATGAAAAGAATTCTATATAGAATGGGTTGGGAATTATGCCTAGATCCCGTATAAATGGAAATTTCATTGATAAGACCTCCTCGATTGTAGCCAATATTTTATTGCAAATAATTCCGACAACCTCCGGGGAAAAAAGGGCATTTACTTATTATAGAGATGGTGCGATTTGACTCTTTTTTTTAGCCCTACCTACATCTCATTCTTACGAGAAAGAGAGAGGGTTCGCATAGAGAGAACAAAATTAGTAAAGGAAACCCGCGCTTGGTGAAGGTGAGGTGAACTAACAATTCCTTCTATCGTGTATCCTCGATTGATGTGGCCTCAGATGCTTCAATTGTAGATTTGAGTATTGAGCGAAAGGTTACACCTACAGGATAGGTTCTGTATTACAGGCCAATCCGACTCTACTAGTACCAATAGGCAGCATAGGGGAGAAAAGCACTACACCTCGAAATAGGAATCAACAAGAGAAAAACTTTGTTAGAAATTAGCCCTTTCCTGATTGGTATCAGGGTTGGGAAGAATGGTTGGGATAACAAACAACCATCAGGTTTGTACTTTGGATACCCTTATAACCATCAAAGGGCGTTGAAGTGGCTAATTCCTCTAAATAGGAGGCGTTGAGAACAAAGAAATTCTTGGAGCTATCGTTTTCCTCTAGCATTAATAGAATTCATTGGTGTTAAGAAAAACCTCTTGGGGGAAGGTTGGCTAGAGATTTCTTGGAAAAATACCAGCCCTCTTCGGTCCATAATGAGATGGGACTAATTCGATTTTGATTCTATCAATTTTTCGCTTAGTACTATGTACAGAAGGGAGAAGTACAGAAGGGAGAAGCCGTATGAGATGAAAACCTCATGTACGGTTTTGGAACGGAGATTTTTTGAATAGAATGAACGACCGTAACGGATGTTAGCTCAATCCGAAGGAAATTATGCGGAAGCTTTGCAGAATTATTATGAAGCTACGCGACTAGAAATTGATCCCTATGATCGAAGTTATATACTATATAACATAGGCCTTATACACACAAGCAATGGAGAGCATACAAAGGCTTTGGAATATTATTTCCGGGCGCTAGAACGAAACCCTTTCTTACCGCAAGCTTTTAATAATATGGCCGTGATCTGTCATTACGTGCGACTATCTCCACTATAGAAAGAAGAAAAAAAGAGCGTAGGAAATTTTCTAGTAAATACTAGAAAAAGGGCTTTCTACATAGGGATCGTCAAAATTACGATTTGACCTTATCAGCTGTAGGAAGGAAGGACACTTCACGAGAATCAAAATAGGAAGTAAAGTAGAGCCTATACTACTATTCTATGGATAAAGCTGAAATTGATAGAGAAAACGCCGTAAAGATCAATTAGTGAGCGACTGGGTCGATACAACTAAAAAAACTGCTTCATTATACCACGATATGGGACAAAATTTAGGAATCCGCTTATGTAATAAAGCCGATCCACTAAGGGATTAAGCAGCGGTGTAGTATCAGATCCCAAAGATAGTAAGTTCTTTTTTCTTTCTTATGGGAAAAAGTCTTTTTCGAGGATTCTATAGAAATTTCATATATGAAAGAAACGAAACCGAGATAGTTACCTTTCAGAAAATTCGAACGAAGCATATAGGTCTATCTATGCTTTATTCTTCTGAAGGTGGGAGAAAAGATCAAACTGATTATTGATCAAAATTAGGGTTTGAAACTTAGGTAATTCACTTCTTCTGCTTAACCCAAGAAGAAATTGGATTCATTTTTGAGAAATCGAATTCAGTTAAGATAGGGGAAGGGAAATTAAGATAGCAATTTCTGAGCCGTATGAGGTAGGAAACTCTCAAGTACGGTTCTAGGGGAAGGAACTGCCTATTCCGACCGAGGAGAACAGGCCATTCTACAGGGCGATTCGGAAATTGCGGAAGCTTGGTTTGATCAAGCTGCTGAGTATTGGAAACAAGCTATAGCGCTTACTCCGGGAAATTATATTGAAGCACAGAACTGGTTGAAGATTACGAAGCGCTTTGAATAAGACCACTCTCCATTTTCATAAAATGGGTGGTTTGGTTGTTGATCCATTAATCAAATAATTTAGGTAAGAAGATCAAATCAATAATTTCATTATATCCCTTTCTTCTACCTTCGATTTTATATCATATTTCATAAGGATAAACAATAGGGATAGTCTCTGGAACAGAAGTAATAAAGCACATAAAAGGTGGCAATATAAATATTCCTACCTAATATATCAGGACGGTCTTATTAATAATTCTAATGAGTTATCTTGGAATTTGGAATCGAATAAAAAAATCTATATTATGCTCACTCAAGGAAAGTAGATGTAGATAAGGGCTTATACCCTCAGAAAAAAAAATACGCTAGCTTCTTAAATGAAAACGTAAAAAAAAAAAGATTTTTTTGTTACGTCTGGAAATAATTTTCCAGAATAACCAATGTCCGTTAGGCACCTAATCCTTATGTCATAATAGATCCGAACACTTGCCTCGGATTGACTTCAATGTATAATTGCTCCAGTGAATAACTAAAAAAAAAAATAGAAGGACGGTAGATAGTAAAGAAAAGGACTAATCATAATATCTATCTTTCAAAGATTCAATAAAAAGACAGTTGGCGGGTCTCTTTGTATGTCTTGTCCGGAAAGAGGAGGACTTAATGATTATTCGTTCGCCGGAACCAGAAGTGAAAATTGTTGTGGATAGGGATCCTGTAAAAACATCTTTTGAGGAATGGGCCAGACCCGGGCATTTCTCAAGAACAATAGCTAAGGGCCCCGATACTACCACTTGGATCTGGAACCTACATGCTGATGCTCACGATTTCGATAGTCATACCGGTGATTTGGAGGAGATCTCCCGAAAAGTCTTTAGTGCTCATTTCGGTCAACTCTCCATTATCTTTCTTTGGTTGAGTGGCATGTACTTCCATGGTGCCCGTTTTTCCAATTATGAAGCATGGCTAAGCGATCCTACTCACATTGGACCCAGTGCTCAGGTAGTTTGGCCAATAGTAGGGCAAGAGATTTTGAATGGTGATGTAGGCGGGGGATTCCGAGGAATCCAAATAACCTCTGGGTTTTTTCAGATTTGGCGAGCATCCGGAATAACTAGTGAATTACAACTCTATTGTACCGCAATCGGTGCATTGATTTTTGCATCGTTAATGCTTTTTGCTGGTTGGTTCCATTATCACAAAGCCGCTCCCAAATTGGCCTGGTTCCAAGATGTAGAATCCATGTTGAATCACCACTTAGCGGGGCTATTAGGACTTGGGTCTCTTTCTTGGGCGGGACACCAAATCCATGTATCTTTACCAATTAACCAATTTCTCGACGCTGGGGTTGATCCTAAAGAGATACCACTTCCTCATGAATTTATCTTGAATCGCGACCTTTTGGCTCAACTTTATCCTAGTTTTTCCGAAGGAGCAACCCCCTTTTTCACCTTGAATTGGTCCAAATATGCAGAATTTCTTAGTTTTCGCGGAGGACTAGATCCAATAACCGGTGGTCTATGGTTGAGC